TTTTTTAGAGATGTTTCAAAAACATCCACCTTTTCTGATGATGTTTTTAAAAAATGAACTTCGTTAATTGATTCAGAACATCTGTTACTCAATAGTATCTGTCAATACTTAAAACAAAGAAGGAATCACTCGATTTACCCTTTTTGGATGACTCACAATTATATAGAAATATAATATATTTCTATCAATCAGATATCATGCAAACCCTTTCTATACTAATAGAAGAGAACCTTACTCCATTTAATCTAATAAATATTTAATCTAATAAAAGTGAAATTTTTTTTTATAAGTTCGTTGAAATTGAAGAAGTTCTATATTGCTCAATAAATTGACCTCTATTTATTTGTCCACTACCACTATGTTACGTAAGAAATCTAAAAAAAAAAAAAGGGTTATGATAAAATAAACCTATATATAAAAAAAAAAAAAAAAATGAAAACTACAAATATCCATTTTTTACGAATGGGATCGAGAATCTTTATTAATTCGACACAAGAAAGGGTTGGGTAAAATTCCGTTTCTTGTGTCAAGGACTAGGAGACGAACAATCTCCCCTAAAATCCTTTGTTCCTCTCATTTATACTTTGGTTTCTATTCTCCGCTTATTTATCTTTTGTTTTGATTCTAGTCAAATATAAAACTATTGATTCATTCTATATCATACCGTTTCAATTTGGATTGAAAAAACAAATAAATAAAGAAGAGTTAAGTAAAACAGTCAGTCGCCTTCACAATATACTATGACCAGGAATGCGGTATTAAGTAATTCCCGAAATCCGGTAGAATAAAGAATATAAATAAGCAAAATTTTTTTGATCATACATAATTCCCAACAAAAATTTGTTTATTTTTAGAGCTTGATGTTGATAAATCCGCAGATCTAGAAATTCATTTCGGACAATTGAACCTTCTCAAACTGTTTCTTTTTAAGAACCAAAAAGATTTGTGCCAAAATAACAGATGCCAAGAAGAGCAAAAGACCTTGGACACGTAATGGATCTTGAAGTACTATTTCCGCATCTCCCTGACCAAATCCACCCACATTAGGATTACTCGTTAATGGTTGATCAAGTTTGATGGATTCGCCCTCTGAAACAAGAAGTTCCGGTCCTGGAGGGATAATATCAACCACTTGACGTCCATCCGATGCATCCGCTATGGTTATTTCGTACCCCCCTTTTTCTTTTCGTATTATTTTGCTTACTATACCTGCTGCTGTAGCATTATAAACATTATTGTTACTCTTGCTCCCGTCGGGATAAATCTGACCCCTTCCCCTGTTCCCGCCTACATATATGGGATATTTTAAGAAGTGCACATCTTTCTTAGTAGCGGGGTCCGGGGAAAGAATAGGAAAGGTGATTTCACTATATTTCTGACCAGGAACCGGACCTATCACAAGAATATTTTTTTTAGTGGGACGATAGCTCTGAAAAGACAGATTTCCTATCTTTTCTTTAATCTCGGGCGAAATACGATCGGGAGGGGCTAATTCAAACCCCTCGGGTAAAATAAGAACAGCCCCGACATTCAAAGCTCCTTTTTTACCATTAGCAAGAACTTGTTTCAGTTGCAGATCATAAGGAATTCGAACAACTGCTTCAAATACAGTATCAGGAAGTACCGCTTGTGGAACCTCGATATCCACGGGTTTATTAGCTAAATGGCAATTGGCACATACAATACGGCCAGTCGCTTCTCGTGGATTTTCATAACCCTGCTGTGCAAAAATGGGATATGCATTTGAAAGGGGTGCCTGGGTTAGTATATATATCATGAGCGATACGGAAATGGATCGAGTAATCTCTTTCTTTATCCAAGAAAAGGTATTTTTAGTTTGCATGGTCCAATCATTGATCCCGAAAATTTCTACAATAAAATTAGGTAGGTCGCTAGTATAGTTCCCTATCTATAATTTTGCTATTTACTTAAATATTAAATATAAATAATTTTACTGGAATATTGGAGGAATCCCTTGGATGGGTAGTAAGTACAATTTTGAATGTTTTGCTTATGTACAAAGTAACAAATATTATAATTGGATCGTTCGATCACTTTTCAGTCATTCATTGAATGATAAATCACTACAAGTGAAGGAGATACACGATTTAAATAACGAAAGATCCAATATTTAAAAATTGTATCTAAAATGACTGGAAAAGTAGAAACAAGACCGGATATAATTTGATCATTATGAGCAAATCCAAAATCTTTGTAGACAGAGCCAATCATTAATTCCCAACCGTGGGGCGAATGGAATCCTATACATAAATCAGTTAATAAAAGAATAGAAAAAGCTTTTATTGTGTCGCTTAAGTTGTATAGGAATTCTTGAAACCAAGAGTTAAGAATAACAAGTTCTTCATTACCTAGAATAGAATAACCACTTAGAATACCGAAACAGATTATATTTGTCGAGAAGTGTAAAATTGTATGGATGCGATCCTCGTTGTGCATCTTGATCAATTGGATCGTTTCTTTGTAGATTTCGATGCGAGGCTTTTGTAAATGTGTTTCCGGGTATTCCTTTATCATTTCGTCCAAACGTAAGAGTTCCTCTAAGTCTATGAATTCTTTTAGAATACTCTTTTCTTGAATATCATTCAAAAAAATTTCGGATTGCCTAGTATTCCACCAATTAGTAAACCAAGATTCCAGACTTTTATTAAATGAGAGAGAGATCCACCAAGGCAAAAATACTATAGATGCAAGATATAGAAGGGAAATTAATACTTTCTTTTTTGCCATTTTTTCGTCTGTGAATTTTAAAATTTTTAATGAACGCACCTCATTCGTCGACTCTATATGATACTAATATTTCTATCAAGCATAAGTTCTATTACAAGTCATCGATGTATTTCCGGATTTTTTTGTGATTCAGTACAGCGGTTAGTCCTTGAATTTAGAAAGAATATAGAATAAGAAAGAGCCCTCTTCAAATTAATAGTAGTCGGATTTCGAGACGAAAGAACTCCCGTTCTATCAAAATATCAAATATTTAGTATTTAGAAAAAAAAAATTCTTTACTTTATGATGAAATGTTTTGTTTTGATATATGATGAATCTATCATTTAGATTTGTTACTGAATTGAGTTAAGTGGATTTACATACGCATAAAAAAAATTGTGGACATAAACAATTTCGTTTTAGAATTGTTTCATATACGTTTGCTTTGGCTCGAGTAAGCGTTCTGAAGAAACTTCAGTTAAGTTATGCTATAGAAAAAAAGATGATTCTTGAGTTTTTTATCTCTTGCAAAGTATTCATTCTTCAGTTCCTTTTTTCAAAATACTTCAATTGGTACACGCAAGAAATAGGCCAATTCAGCAGCTTTTTGCTCAATCTCTCGTGGAGTAAAATTCTCATCAGTACGAGTCAAGGGAATGGCTCCTTGTCCTTTTATTTCCATATAAAGGACACGACGAGCATAAATACCCTCTTTAATTTCTATTCTGATGGACTGAATGTCTTTCATAAGGAATCGGAGGAATATGCGACGATTTTTTCCAGGAAATCCCCAACGAAAAATACACACTATGCCCTCTTTTATATCGAATCGATCATAACCACTACCTACATTCCACAAAATTGTGCACCACAAATAGGAGCTAATAAAAAGACCTGCGATCCCATAGAAAGACATCACGATACCTTGTGGAAAAAAAATTATTTGCTGAGAAGGAAATAAAGATATAAAATTCCTACCAAAATAACTGGACGTTCCAACCAATAAAAACCCTAATGAACCTAAAAAAAGAATAAAGGCCCAACAGAAATTACTTGTTTTTCGAGACCCCGCTATAAGTTCTACCCATATACGTTCTGATCGCCAACTCATACTCTAACTAGACCTAGTTGCATTTTATTGGAATTGGGAGAATAACAAAAATAATTTTTTTTTACTTTTTTTTGTTTCCGAAGTAACTCTCATCAACCAGCACTATTATGATGTGAACCTTTAGGGATAATTCATCGAATTTCTTAGATCCAAACTAAAATAATAACATCCCTTTCATATGATTTCCTAATACATATAGATATATTGACTTTACATTTCAGAAATTCTCCCCGATCCCGATCTATTTGAAAATAGTTATAATTCATTTATCATGTTTACACATACATAAGAGCTTATGCTCGAAGGAAGCCGCATATTATACCATATTTTACTAAATAGATATCCGTGTTATGATCCAAGTAAGTCTTGAAAAAATATATATATAAGATTTGTCCTTGTTGTATCTAAAAAATCTTGTTTTTTTGAACATAAAGAGATAAAGAAGCCATTGCAATTGCCGGAAATACTAAGCCCACTAAAGGCACAAAAATGGAGGGGAGACTGTTGAGAGTTATCATAGAATGGGTACCTCGATTTAATATTTGTACCTGTTATTTATTGTTATATTTATTGTTTTATATTTGAACCTTATCCTTATATTGTTATAAAGATATCTTATAATTCATATATAATTGTTATATTATACTAAGTATACCTAAGTGAGTATATATATACTTAATAGGGATAGGGAGTCTATAAGTATATGTTTTAAGAAATATATATTAATTTAAGAAATATATATTAATTAATAAAATACAATAAATATATAAATAAATGGACCTATTCATCTTTCTACATGTTTCTAATTCATCTTTCTACATGTTTCTACATGAAATATATATATACGATAATCCACCCTTTTATTATTCGTATTAGTAGTTATTATCTTTTCTTGTCTTATAAATTTCATAATTTAATAAAATTTTAAAGTATTTCCTAAAAACTCCCAAAGAATTCGTTATAATACGATCCAACAAAAAGGATTCTTAGTGGGGGATTTTTTTCGGGAGATATAGAAAGATGCAAGACCTTGTTAACTAATTCCACGGAAGAAAGCGAAAGAATTCACTCTTTTATTTTGAAAGAATTCACTCTTTTGTTTAATAGAGATTTCCTAGTTAGTATTAGTAACCAGGAATATCGATAAAAAAACGATCCGGAT